TTTTCTCGTTCTATCTCAGAGTATCCATTTATTCGATATTCCTCTGCTTCCATTTCCACTTTCCGTAAACGAGCTCGAGCTCGTTCGAGCTGCTCAATGGCCCCTTTACGCAATTCTTCCGAATTTCGAATAGTACTCAAAATCCTCTGTTTTCGATTATCTAATAAATCATTTAATGAAAGTAGATTATCTTACCATTAATTTTACAACTTCCACGATCTCTTCCCGAACCAAACATGAATCTTTCGATTCATTTGGCTCTCACGCTCAATTTTTTATTTTATGGGCACTTTCATATCTTTTTTTTTTAATGTAATGAGCCTATCCTCTCTAGTTCTGTTTGTATGCAAACATATCAAAACCGATACAAGACCAGAATATTATAAGGACTCTTCCGACCAGACAAAAATCTCTAATTGTCAGCAAAGTTGTTTCTTTATTTGTTCTTTATTTAAATTTCAATGAAATTTTTATTCAAATCCAAAAATTTCTCTTTTTTATACATAGGTCGTCGATTCGGCATTGGATATTGGATAATAAAACGCAGGGCACCCTTTTATTTATTCTAGTAAACGGTTCAAATGATTTTATTGATATGAGTGTTATATATCAGAAAAATTACCAACTATTCTTTTTTAAACCATTTCGGTATTAACGTAATGGTAGAAAGAGTACCATGTTGTGCCCGGACTTCAAACAGTTTAGCTTTAACCATGTTAATGGTCTCACTTTATTGGTTGATAGAGAATCAAAGTTGACTTACCAATAAAGAACGAAATGCTATGGTTCTTACATATGATTTATTAATTTATTCAGAAGGAATTCGTCGAGATTGTACACTTTTTTCCTATTTCTTTATCTTATTCTATAAAAAAAAATAGGTATATAAATAACACAAATAAATAAAGTGCAGCCGGTTGGGTCCAACCTATTCTTGAAATATACAACTCGCACACACTCCCTTTCCAAAAAAAATCAATACACCAAGCACTACACTTAGATTTATTAGATTTGTTGCTAAAATATCGGTATTAAACCCGAAACTCCCGGCGGATGGCCAGTGGCCTAAGGAAACGAAAGAATCGGTTACATTTTTCATATACTCTCCTCTTATAGATAGGACTAACAAAGAACAGAGTTCTTGTTGTATCACTTGACTTGCCCTTTTTTGATCGATTTCTTTTTCTTAATTTTTTTCTTTGTTTTAAGTTTCCGATAAGATACTTACTTATTAAGTTGGGTCCTAGATCTTATAGAAATTGCAAAATATTTCCCCTGTTCAAACACTTCCTAAAAGGAAAGTAAAAATTCCATCGTACTAACCGAAGGATGGGAAGGAAGAAAGCGAGCAAATCCACTAATTCGTCATCCTCAAATCAGTCTTTCCCGGGGTATTGTTCCAACAAATACATAATTGTAGGAGTAAAGTAGTGATATAATTCACAGAAGCAAACCGCAACGAATTAATAAAATAAGAAAAAGTGTGTAATGCACTTTTTTACATTTTCATTCTAGGATTAAATTAAACAAAAGGATTTGCAAATAAAAGTGCTAATGCCACAACGAGACCATAAATGGTTAAAGCTTCCATAAAAGCTAGACTAAGCAATAAAGTGCCTCTTATTTTTCCTTCTGCTTCTGGTTGTCTCGCAATACCTTCTACGGCTTGGCCTGCAGCAGTACCTTGACCAACTCCAGGTCCAATAGAAGCAAGCCCTACGGCCAATCCAGCAGCAATAACGGAAGCGGCAGAAATCAGTGGATTCATGATGATAGGTTCCTCGCACCAAAAAAAAAGGGTTAATGATACAATCAACCAAGGAATTATTACTTATTTGATCACTAAAAAATATCGAATCGAAGTAACTAAAACTTCGAAAAAAAAATATAGATAGGGATAAACCCTATATAACTAATATATATCTACTATCACATATACATGTGTTTCTTTCATAACGGAAACCGCCCGCATTTTTTATTGAATCAGATTCTAGAAAAATTCGTCGAAAGATATACAGGAACTGTAGCTGGACTTATAGACATTACATATAGACATATATCTAGTGTGATCTCCCTAACCCATCCTTCGTAATATCGTCTATCTTTCCTCTTAGAACTCTAGTCATATATACATATGGATTTCTTATTTCTATCTATATATGTATATGTTACCGAACCAAGTATATTTTCTTGAACCATGCATTGCCTCAGTCGGGGTAAGCTTAAAAAAAGAAGACTCTTTCGAAAACTAATCAATGATGACCCTCCATGGATTCCCCTATATAAGCCGCGGCTAAAGTTGCAAAAATGAGAGCTTGAATACCGCTTGTAAATAATCCAAGAAACATGACAGGGATAGGAACTACTGAAGGTACTAAAGAAACAAGAACAACAACTACTAATTCATCCGCCAATATATTCCCGAAAAGTCGAAAACTCAGAGATAAAGGTTTTGTGAAATCTTCTAGGATGTTAATTGGTAAAAGGATTGGAGTTGGTTGAATGTATTTTCCAAAATAAGCCAATCCTTTTTTGGTAAGACCCGCATAAAAATATGCCACGGACGTGAGTAAAGCTAAAGCAACAGTAGTATTTATATCATTCGTGGGGGCAGCCAACTCTCCATGAGGTAACTGTATGATTTTCCAAGGTAAAAGAGCTCCAGACCAATTAGAAACAAAAATAAATAAGAACATGGTTCCAATAAAGGGAACCCAAGGCCCATATTCTTCTCCAATCTGAGTTTTGCTCAAGTCTCGAATAAATTCAAGAACATATTCAAAGAAATTCTGCCCGCCGGTCGGAATGGTTTGTGGATTCCGAACAGTTATGATAACTGACCCTAATAAGATAGCAATTACTACCCAAGAAGTGATAAGTACTTGAGCATGAATTTGTAAACCTCCTATTTGCCAATATAAATGTTGGCCTACTTCTACACCTGATATATCGTAGAATCCTTTGAGTGTTTTAATGGAACATGGTATAACATTCATATTGTCCTCTGACAGAAATCAAACTTTAAAAAAAAATTATTTTGATTCAACCATCTCTTTTTCAACTTATCTACTTTCATCATTAATCATATATTTAAAATACCAAGAAATCACATAACATAATATCCCATTTTATCTCTTTTTAAAAATTCAAGACAAGAATAGTAACCAATCTAAGAAATCAAAATAATTAACTAATCTTATTATTCTTAATCATAACATAATCATAATCAATGACTTCTTATATAGCCAGAACGACCCTCACAAATTGCGGATACTAATTTGTTAAGAATCAATCGGATTGAAGCTATAGCGTTATCGTTGGCTGGAATCGAAATATCTGCAAGATCCGGGTCACAATTTGTATCGATTAAACAAATTGTTGGAATTCCAAAAATGACACATTCTCGAAGAGCTGTATATTCTTCTTGTTGATCAACGATGATTACAATATCGGACAACCCAGTCAGATATTTGATCCCACCCAGATATGTTTGCAAAGTCGATAATTTTCTCTTCAACATTGCTGCATCTCTTTTAGGGAGACGGTTGAGTTTACCCATCTTTTATTCTGCTCTTAAGTCTCTGAACTTATGAAGTCTCGTTTCTGTAGTGGACCAATTCGTTAACATACCACCGAGCCATTTTTTATTAACATAATGACATCGAGCCCTTATTGCAGCCGAGACTACTAAATCCGCTGCTTTATTTTTGGTACCAACCATTAAAAAGGTTTTCCTCGACTTGCTGCATCAAAAACTAAATTACAGGCTTCTGATAAAAAACGAGCAGTTCTAGTAAGATTTGTAATATGAATACCTTTACGCTTTTGAATACCTTTACGCTTTGCAGAAATGTAAGGGGCCATTCTAGGATTCCATTTCTTAGTACCATGACCAAAATGAACTCCCAACTCCATCATCTCTTCCAAATGGATGTTCCAATACCTTCTTGTCATTTTTCCCGCGCTTTCTCTTTTTTTTTTTTTAGAAATAACTAATTGTTCCTACGGAACCTTATACCGAGGTTGACCATTGATACATAGTCCAAACCATTCATTTTTTTTTTATTACTTACTTCATTTTTTTACTTAACAAAACTAGAAAGGAAAAAGAAAAAATCTCTGGTTAGAAATTATGAAATCGCGTAAATGAATTTTCTAATGTGTCATGGAAATTCTTTGGGCTACAAGAACAAAAAAATTCTCGATGGTGTAACAAAATATCTCTCATTTCCAACTTGAATACATTTTTCTTTTTTATTTCAAAATGAATGTTTTTGTCTTGCCTTGAACGGTGCACTAATTTTTTAAATCCGGTACCGATAGGGATAATTCCCCCCAGAACTACATTTTCTTTCAGACCCTTCAACCAATCAATACGCCCCCGTAGAGCAGCTTTTGCTAAAACTCTAGCAGTTTCTTGAAAACTTGCTTCAGATATGAAGCTTTGAGTATTCAGAGACGCCCTCGTTATTCCTAATAAAATTGCCCGATAACAGATCGCTTCGTCTAAAGCACGCCCTGCTCGTTCTGCTCGCAGCAATCCGATTAATTCTCCAGGCGAAAAAACATTAGACATTCCGTCTTCTGAAACCAACACTTTTGATGTTACTTGTCGTACAATAATCTCTAGATGTCTATTATGAATCTGCACCCCTTGAGATCGATAAACCTTTTGGATCTTATTAACCAAAGAGATATGGCTTTGGGCTATAGTTAGCTCAGCTCCAATTAAGAATCCCCAAGGAATTCCAAGAATTCTTGGTATACGTTCGTTCCAACCTTCAACTCTCCTTTCAAGGTTCATCGATATTGAACCAATTGAACGCACTTCTAAGATTTGCTCCACTTTTGGAAGTCCCTGCGTTATGTCACCAGATCGGGATTTTTCATATATAAATGTAACTAATGTATCTCCTTCAGAAAGGGTTTCTCCGTAATGTCCGTGAACAGTCGCTCCTGGAGTAGCCAAATACGGCTTAGCTGATCTTATAACTAAGGAATCGACATGAACAATTAAAATTTGACCAGATTTTTTTATATGTGTCCCATATTTAACTAGACATAGATTTTCACAAATAAATTGTCCAATGTTAATTATTGTGGATGTTTCTTCACAATAATTGTGATGTAAAAAGCACCAATTCAAATGGGATGGATTCAAAATGATGTTATTGCATGGGTTGGGATTATAAATCCTTCTATTTTCATCTATTAAACAGTATTTAAGTACTTCAAGTACTTGGAAAGTCGCTTTCAAATTATCAAGTATCCGATATTTGTTTACCAAGATCTGATTATGAGTTATTAAATAGTAAGTTGAATAAAAATTCACTATTTTAGGTACAATAGTACCTAGGGGACCCAATAAATCCCTAATTAGAATTATGGGATTCAATTCTTTTGCCGTGATGTTATATTTCGAACCATTGAATGGACATGGGCCAACTCGAGAACAATTGAATGATGACAAAATTATCAAAGCCTTATTTTGATTCAACAATGTACCAATAGTTGCTTGATGCTGAGTAACTACTGAAATCTTCACTTTCGAAAAAAAAGGGTTGATATTGGTGCAATCTAATCCATTATCGGGGATCAATCCCGAACCCGCCGTATCATACCTTTTTCCGACATATGAAATACTAGACTTTACTAACTCAATTATTATGAAATTTTGAATCAGATCATTTGCCCTTACCTCAACAAGAGAAGCATGAACTTCCTCTATAGAACCATTTTTTTCTTGGTCCCAATTCAATACTAAGCAAGTCCGAACTAATTGAATACTTGTGTGAAAAATTCCGCGAATTGACTTTCCGTTTCCATAAAGGATATAATTGATAATTCTAAGTTGGACATTATCTTTTTCCCGCAAGAGATCTTGAGTGAAAAGTTTTGCTAAATTTATCCCATCAGCTATTTCATATGTGATTACGGGCCGAACCAAAACAAAATACTTTTTTTTAATGGGTGTGATTCGTTGGACATAAATCCAATTTTTCAAAATTTTTGATTCCTTAGAATTTTTTTTTTTCATTCCCGGTGGTATTAAAATGCCGCTGTGTCTAGATATCTTATCTGTCTCTCCGGGAAAATGAATATCCCCAGAAAAAATTTTCAGTTCAATACTTTTTTTTTTTATCTCCACTCGGACTAATCCACCTACTCGGCTTCTTGTATTTGTATTTAAAGCGAGTTGTGTATCTACTTCAATGATACTATTGTTCCGGACCATTAGGTACGAAGATCCGGGTAAGATATGCACCTCTTCAGGAATAAAAAAAAACCGATCCACTTTCATTTTGTATTTTGGACTAAATTCTTTTGCTCCTCGATACTCAATCAAATCTTCTTTTTTTACGATTGAATCCACCTCTATGGCCCCATATTTAGTAATTCCCGAACTCTTTCTTCTATATTGTGGATCGTCAAAATAAGCAAGAATACTATTTCTATGTAAAATACCATTTGTGGGTATTTCAATCGAAATACCAAAAGAGGGTATTAGTTCTTTCTCTCCTTCTGGATCATATTGTAATGGAATGATAAATCTATTTCTTCGCCTTTTCGCCAATAAATCAGAATTCTCTTGGAGACTCGAAGTATATATAAAATCCAAATGCCTATTGGAGATGATTTGATCAAGTCTTGAATAGTCAAAAATTTCCCTATCTTTTTTAACAGAAGGATCCAACAATTTATGCCTTACTTGATCATTAGTAATTGAGAAGTCAGAGATATATCTTTCGTCGACAGAAAAAGAATGCAAATTTATTTGATCTTGATCTTTGTGGAGTGAAAAAGACACTATACTGGATCCGCACGGACCTCCTGTTAATAGCCATAAATGACTTGTTTTTGGTAATAGATGAACATTACTATATGTATATTCGGGTGCATGGTAGACATTGGTACTCCAGTGCATTTCTCCCTCTGATTCAGAATAAATATGTTTTCGAACCTTCTCTTTAAAATGAAAAGTAGACGTTCCAGTACGAATCTCAGCAATAACTTGTTCAGATTCTACATATTGATCATTTTGAACTAAAATCAAACTTTTGGGAGGAATATTCACACTATGTAGAATATCCCGACTCTCAATAGTTACATACAAGTCTATAGAACATAGAAAAGCAGGATGCCCGTGACGGGTACGTGTAGGATGAACCAAATACTCGTTGAACTTTATTTTTCCGTTAGAAGGAGCTCGTACATGTTCAGCAGTACCGCCCGTGAATACTCCACCCGTATGAAAAGTTCTTAATGTTAGTTGAGTCCCTGGTTCCCCAATTGATTGCCCCGCAATAATACCCACAGCTTCCCCCAATTCGACCAGATCGCCGTGAGTGGGACTTCTACCATAACATAATTGACAGATCCAAGATGTATTCCTGCAAGTAAAGGGGGTTCGAATATATATTGGTTGTGCTCGAAAAGTTATGAATCGATTGGCAAGTCCAATCCCAATATCTTGATTTCGAGTGGCAATGCAGCGTATCC